CAGAAGAATATGTTAGTGATTCGTATACAGCATCTCTTTCTTTTATCAACGGCTCCACTAATTGATATGTTTCCACAAAGATTTGAAATTCAATTTCTTGATCTGTATCTTCAATTTTTGGAAACTTATAAAGTTCTTCTGTTAAGCCCTGATCAATGAACCTACAAAATCCTTCAAATTGGATCTGATTCAACCCAGGTATTGTAGACATTCCCCCATTTTCATCCCCGAGCATTTTGAATTTCCCATTTATCAAAAAAATCCCATTCTTTTTTCATTCTTCATCGAATCATATGAATCGATCTAGCAATGATAGAATTGAATTTATATTCTGTTTACTGAATCGCATGAAATTTAACCCAACACGATATATGTATCGAATGTATGAAAAATGAAATGCATATGAGCAAAGGAAGTAAAGATTTGACTCAAATTGGAATTTCTATTTATAACAAACAGATACAAAAGGAAAGGAGTTGATAAATGCCACTTAGATTTTTATTTTAGACTTATGAAATTTTGTATAAAATATCAAAAACAATAATTTCATTTTTACCATTATTATGAGATTACGTATTCCAATTTGATTTTGATTAGATACCAGAAAAATCAAACGGATTCATGATTTGTCCTATTCATTGAGATAAAGATAGAATAATCAGAAAAGAAAATAGAGTTCGTTTTTCTAACACTTCATTTTTTCATGGATTCCTTTGTTCAAAAAAGAATTAGCATAGAACAGAGATATTTTGACCTAATTTTTTTTAGTAGAATCTTTTGAATATGATTGAAGTTCGTAAGAAAAGAGGACGGCTTGTCTTTAGCTTGTCTTTACTAAGCATGTGCAGATATAGCTATGCTGTCTATATATACGATATGTCTTTATTCCGCTTATTTACATTCTATTATATAGAAGCCTTATTTTATTGGGGCTGCGCTATCAAAAATGATATTTTTATTTTCTCTTCAATCTATTCAATGAAAAAATGAAAGACGAGAATTTCTTGAGAAATTCCCTATGAGAAAAAAATCCTATTCAAAGAAAATCCCCATTAAATAACTATACTATACCTGTCTGTGTAACAATTTATGTTTTGGGGTTTACATATACTCAAAATTCCTGTTATAATAAGCATTGGTATTCAAAAAAAAAATCAATGCTTATTTGATTGGGTATGTATCTCTTTTTCTTTACTGCTATAAGCAAAGAAAAATAGGTGGGGAGTGGGGCCAAAAATCATTCATCAATTTACAGTCAAATTGAAATCATATAGTTAATGGTTCTAGTTTGTCCTGAATTTCTACTTTTGTAACTGAGAATTCACTTTTGCTTTTTTTTTTTTCAATAGAAAAAAAGAGGGAATATTTTCGTCTTTTTTGTATGTATCATTTTGGCGGCATGGCCGAGCGGTAAGGCGGGGGACTGCAAATCCCTTTACCCCAGTTCAAATCCGGGTGTCGCCTGATCAACAAAAAACTCGAAATCAATAGAAATCAACCGTTCTGTTTTTTTTATATAACTCGCCCTATTTTTTTTTGACTCTGTGCCAGTAATTTCACTATTATATTATTAGTTAACAATAATGGAAAAATTCCTTCAGATTTTATTCGTTTCATATTTATAGAGATAGGGGACATAATTCACATGGATATAGTAAGTCTTGCTTGGGCTGCTTTAATGGTAGTCTTTACATTTTCCCTTTCACTCGTAGTATGGGGAAGAAGTGGACTCTAGACGTATTACTCGTTTTATAATCAGATTGAGGAATCAAACTGTATCAATTTTTTTTTCTAAATGGTTTTGCAAAGCCTTTTATTTGAAATTCACCGTATCAATTAAATTATTTAATTAATTTTTATTAGTCTTCCTTTTTAGATTTAGAAATTTTTTGGTTCTAATGTAGTAAGGTATTCTATGACTAATAGAGATAAATAATATTTCAATCAAACAAATATTTCAATAATTCCCATCTTCGTATTCCGAGAATCTAAAAGGATATGGATGGTAGACAATAAAAAAAAAAGAAATAAAAAATTATTTCTCAATTTTCTATTTCGATGAACCGTCCCTTACCAGAGTTATATATGGGCAATGAGGGGCAAGGAAACCCCACCTTTTTTTTTCATTTTATTTCCCCCTTTTTTGTTCAAATGGAAAAGACAGAACTCTTTTGATCATCTGTTAACTCTTCAATCAATTACTTCTTGTAATTTTTAATATAAAAAAGAGATTTTTTGATTTTCTTTTTTTATTATTAATAATATATATTCCATTTTTCTTTCCTTCATGGATTTGATTCTTTTTTTGATGGATACCGTCATAGAGAAACTAATAAGAAATCCGGGAATTAAAAAATGGCAAGACAAAGTCTTGCGATTTTTTCAGATTGAAATAAAGACAACTAAAATCAAACAAAGAAATAAAATTGAGATAGGACGGCGATCACATATATTTAATTGATATCGACATCTATGAAGATAGATATTAAAAATTGATCTATATTAAGTTTGGATCTTAATACATTACAACTTTATACATTCCTAACATTCCTAGAATTAGAATAGTATAGTATGATAGAAAGAAATATCTGAATCTTTCTACCATACTATACTAATGATAAGAAGTCAAGTTTTATTCAAATTAATTGCCTTGGCTGACTGTTTTTACATATATTATAAGTAAAAAAGCAGTAGGAACTAGAATCAACAGCGCAGTAGCAATAAATGCTAGAATATTTACTTCCATAATTTCCCCCCTTTTTTTTTTACTTCGCAATAACTCGGGATTTAATCCCATAGAGATGAAAATCACTTGTAAATTCAATGCAATGAATTACATTTTAATGACATCGAATCGGATCAATATCATCAATAACAATATCTAAACTATCAAATCAATTCACCGTCGAGAATTTAATAGTATAACATAGGAAGATCTTTTATCCACACCAAATCAAAAATTTGTGATTCCTGGTCCAAACAAAAGAATTCGTTTCCTTTATTGATTTTCCTTTATTGATATTGTTATTCTTTTCCGCTCTTTCTTTTCTATAACCAATTGCCCCCTTTCCTTGTACAACCATCTAATGAAGTATCATCTGACTACTTTTCCGCTTCCAATGTTTAGAAAAAAAAAACCAAGCAAAAAAGAGAAAATATAAATTCCATTTATACGTCTATGTACCCGATAAAAATACCAAACATATGACACTCTATTTTCTTTTTTTTATCCGCCGGGGTCGGGACTGACGGGGCTCGAACCCGCAGCTTCCGCCTTGACAGGGCGGTGCTCTGACCAGTTGAACTACAATCCCAGGTAAATAAAAAAGTGTGCAGCATACACATATTAATTTTATTGTTAATAGATAATGAAAGCCATTTTTTTTGATTTAGAACGGATTCCTAGTAACTAGGAATCCGTTTTTTTCATTATTGTCAAATCAATAAAATCGAATCGATCGATATCCATTTTTCAATGAAAATAGTCTTTTTTTCTTTACTCTTTTCATTAAACTTTATACACTTAATCATCCTGATATGGATCTAGATCATTAGCAAGGGCAGAATTTATGGGAACAAATAAAAATAAATAAAGCAAATAAAAAGACGGTAGGGATGGATATATAATAAAATTGGACTTTTTTCCTTTTATTGGGCCGAGCTGGATTTGAACCAGCGTAGACATATTGCCAACGAATTTACAGTCCGTCCCCATTAACCGCTCGGGCATCGACCCAGGAAGAATGAATTCTAGGGTTATTGATAATCCATGATCAACTTTCTTTCGTAGTACCCTACCCCCAGGGGAATTCGAATCCCCGCTGCCTCCTTGAAAGAGAGATGTCCTAAACCACTAGACGATGGGGGCATACTTGGCTGACTGCCATTATACTATCCTCATAGTATGAGGAGTTTTTTAAAAATTGTCAATGGAATGATATGACTAGATATGAAAGCTTTTTCCATCTTTTATGATTCCATTTTTATTCGTGATTTAGACTCGTGAATCATTCATTTTCATCGCCACTCTATTCTATTAGATCTAGAAATATATTCTATAAAAAAATGAGAAATTGAGATAATTATATTCTCTTAGAAAATTCTATTAAATAATACTCATAATACGAAATATAGAATTCTTTAGGTAAGTGATTGGTCTGACATAAAATAAAAATAAAAAAGTGTGTGTGTTTTTCTAAAAAAGGTTTGGTTGAGGGGACAAATCAAATATCTTCATTACCTATACCAATATTTTGATAAACTAATTTGGATCTCTGTCGAATTGCTAAGGTACATGTATCAATCAACTGAATTTCATTTTGTTCTGATAGAAGAATTTTGGTCAGTGTTGAAACAATTTATTGCATTGATATTTATCAAATCTAATATCAATAAACAAATTGCACCCTATTTACTTACTTTTAAGTAAATTAGAATCGCATTACTGAATGAACTAGTAGATACTACGAGTCTACTGCATATACTTATATATATAGATATTATACGTCTACTGATTCATTCAGTAATTGAATCAAATGGCCCTTTTAACTCAGTGGTAGAGTAACGCCATGGTAAGGCGTAAGTCATCGGTTCAAATCCGATAAGGGGCTTTTCTTTTTTTTCCTAAACCTCCAGTACAATGGTAGTATTCATATTGAAAGGAAGAATAAAAGTGTTGTTGATATTTGTAATAAAAAACCAAAGCAAATAAGTATAATAGTTTAATTAGAAACTATAGCATTTTTTTTTTTTACTAATATCTAATCTAATAGGCTATCATTCTAATGAGCTAGATTGGAGTTAATTAGAAAAGAAAATGGAACGTTTGTTTATTATAATGAATAATAAGAAGTCGTCGTTTGAATTAACAAATTACAAATATATATGGATTTCTTTTTATTTTCGATTAAATTATTACAATCTATTGTAAAGAATTGTAAAGATTAGAAATCTACAAAATAAGAAAAAGTTAAGTAGATCTAACCCATTAAATCGTGGCT